AAATACTTCGAAAACGAACCTGTTCCCACGCAATAGTCAGGAATTCTTGACGGTATCGAGCCGGAACAACCTGTTCTTCCTGAATACCTTGATTAAGTGCCAAAAAATTTTCGGTGGATACCTTATAGTATTCATCCCGGCTTGGGGATAAAAAAAGCATCTGTACCTTTGTTGATCTCTCAGAAATTTTATAAAAGGGGCTTTCTAGAGACCCCAAAAGACCTATTCTTGCATGAATTGCTAAGGATCCAATCAGTCCAACATTAATTCCTTCGGACGTGTCAATTGGGCAAATACGCCCGTAGTGACTAGGATGGATATCTCGTATCCGAAAACTAGCCGTACGCCCTGTCACTCCTCCAGGGCCCAAATAACTCAATTTTCGACCATGAACTATTTGTGTCAATGGATTAGTTCGATCCAAAACTTGGGATAATGGGTGTAAACCAAAAAAAGATTCATAAGTCGTTGTTAATGGAGTTGAAGTTACCAAATTCTGAGGAGTAGGTATTAATTTATGCCGAATTACTCCACATATAGTTCCTCGAACCACATTTTCTAAACGAACCAGAGCCAACCCGAATTGATCTTGTAAGAGATCTGATACAGAGCGAATACGTTTATTTTTCAAATGATTCATATCATCAAGTGTACCCATTCCAAATTTCATTCCAATCAAATGATCCGTGGCTGCCAATATATCACGCGGCAACAAAAACGTATTGTTTTGGGTTATATCAAGATTAAGTCGACGGTTCATATTTCGTCGACCAATCCTTCCTAATTCGCATTTTTGTTGAAAAAATTTTTTTTGTAATTCTTTACATAAAGATTCCGAAAATACCGGGTCTCCTCCTACACAAGCAAATTGTTGATAAAACTCCAAAATAGCATTTTCCTTTAACCCAAAAATTTTTTTATCTTTATCATTCAAGAAAGACAAAAAAATTTCCGGGTAGCAAACATTATCCAGAATTTCTTTTAGATTCGAACCCATAGCTGATGATAGAACTAGAATAGATATTTTCTGTTTCCTACTCACACGAGCCCATAGCCTTGCTTTTCTATCAATCTCTAATTCTGATCTTCCTCCCCAATCTGATATTATGGTGCCAGTATAGACCGAAATTCCGTTATGGCCCAATTCTGCCCGGTAATAAATACCGGGGCTTTGCAATATTTGATTGATCACAATTCTGTATATTCCATTTACTATAAAAGTTCCCAGGGAATTCATGAGAGGAATGCTTCCAATTAAAATTGTTTGTTCTTGCATATCCCGGCAGGTTTTCCAAATTAATCCTGCGGATACATATAACTCGGAAGAATATGTAAGTGATTTATACACGGCAGCCTTTTCTTTTATCACGGGTTCTACCAATTGATATGTCTCCACAAATAATTGAAATTCAATTTCTTGATCTGTATCCTCCATTTTTGGAAACTTATAAAGCTCTTCCGGTAAGCCCTGATCCATGAAGCGACAAAATCCTTCAAATTGTATCTGATTAAACCCAGGTATTGTAGACATCAGCTCATTTTCCTCTCGTAACATTTGAACCCAATTCCTCATTTGTTTAAAAATCCCAGTTTTGGATAATTCTTTATTGAATCATATCGATATCGATCTAGCTCGGATGGAATCTATATTCTGTTTACTAAATCACATAAAATTTTACACTAAAATTCCATATATCATGTATGAAATACGTATGAACGGAGGAATACAGAAAAATTGCTATTTTGCGGAGAAAAGATCTATTTTAGTACTATTCTTAATATACGCCTGTATTGTAAAGCAAAGCGGGTTCGAGTTTTAAATACGTGCCCCATCTATATTTCGTATATAAGATACGCAATTGTCTGTGTAATTTATGTTATGGTTCCGGGGTTTACATATATGTATAATTGTTGTTATAATTGAAACTGATAAAAAGAAAAATGAAAATCGAAATAAATCTTTTTTTGAAAATACGCAAAAATAATGATTTTTATCATTTGAATTTTATTATGTCATTAGGGTGATTTGAAGTCAAAATCTAAGACTCGTTCATGAATTCCAAAATAGTTAATGGGTCCAATTTCTTATGAGTTTTTACTTTTGGGACTGAAAGCCTATATTTTTTTGTATGGATCGAATTTTAAAAAAGTAAAAGCTTTTTGTTAGTAGGAAGGGAATTAAGGGAATGGGATATATAAAGGATTAATAAATATAAAGGATTAAAAACGCAAGTACAATAAAAAAAAGTTAAAAAATTCACCCCCAAAAGGTAATATTTGCATATATATTTTTGGCGGCATGGCCGAGTGGTAAGGCGGAGGACTGCAAATCCTTTATTCCCCAGTTCAAATCCGGGTGTCGCCTTTAAAAAAATGGAAATATCCTAATCCCTTAGATTCTAAGCATATGGTGGGCGGTAAATCTTTGTATCTAAAATGCAATAACAATTTTTTTGACTCTGTACCATTGATTTCACTATTGATTTCACTATTATTAGTAAAAAATAATGGAAAAATTCCTTCATATTCATAGAAATAGGGGACAAAATTTACATGGATATTGTAAGTCTCGCTTGGGCTGCTTTAATGGTAGTCTTTACATTTTCTCTTTCACTTGTAGTATGGGGAAGAAGTGGACTCTAGAAAAACGACTTACCTTAATTAGCTAATTTTAACTAACTAAATTGAGTTTTTAGTTTAGGAATCAAATAAATTGATCACTCCATAAAGTTTTTTAATACTAATGTTAATTAAACAGATATTTCAAAAAATCCCATGTTAGGCTTTTTTTTTAGAAATTTTAGATAATAGGAAATTTATTTCAAAAATTAAGTTTGTATCTTTAGTATATTCCAATTTTATACACGACAAAAAAACGAAAAATCTAATACTAATAAATAGTATGGTAGAAAGATATATATCTTTCTACCATACTTTACTATATATAAAATCTAATCAAATACTTATAATTTTAGCCTGCTTTCAGTTAACAAAATAAATTTGAATACGTTTTTTCCATTTTCCAATCGTTGATAAATAACGAAGAAGTCAAGTTTAAGTCAAACTAATCATTTTGGCTGACTGTTTTTACATAAATGATAAGTAGAAAAGCAGTAGGAACTAGAATGAAGAGCGCAGTAGCAATAAATGCAAGAATATTGACTTCCATAATTTCATCGTTTTTTTAGTTCGTAATAACTCGGGATTTGATCCCATAGAGATGATAAAAATGTCACCTGTAAATTCAATGGAATGAAGTCCATTTTGATGATATTGAATCGGATTAATATCATGAATAACAATATCTGAACTATCATATTAATTCGCCGTCGCAAATTGAATAGTATAACAAATAGGTGAATCTTTTATCCATACTGAATAACAAAAAATATTATAAAATTCGTGATTTAATCCATTTTTGACCATAAACGACAGTTTTCTTTGTATAATCAATCATCTAACGAAGTCTCATCTGACCACTTTTCTTTTTATTTTACATTTCCACTGGTTACAAAAAAAAAAAAAGAAGAAAAGCGCACAAAAAGGATAAGGGGTTAAGTTCTAAAATACCTTTATTTTTTTTTAGGTTTTTGCTTTTTTTATAGAACTCAAATTCCAGTCTAAATTATTTTTTTATTTTATAAATGAAAATAAAAAAATATTCTTCATTATCTAAGGGGTCTAAAAAAGGATAGTATCCTTCTTTGATCTTTCTTATTGGATCCGTCGGGACTGACGGGGCTCGAACCCGCAGCTTCCGCCTTGACAGGGCGGTGCTCTAACCAATTGAACTACAATCCCAAAGAACTAAGGTATACAATATCTTTTTTTATCATTTGATTCAAAACATTTTTAGTTCTAATTTTTTAGTTGTAACAGAGAGGGGAGAGTGATATATTGATCTCTGCAAGAATATGTACTTGAGTGCGAACAACACGAATTACTAGATAAATAAAAAAAGGGTAAAAAATTTTTAATTAAAACGAAAGAAAACCCGTTTTCTTTTTTTCAAATTCTCACTATAGTATGAATCGAGATAAAAATTTTAAATTCCCGGAAAAAAGAAATTAAATAGAGTAATAAAATAAATGAAAAACATAAAATTGGACTCTTTTATTACGCGTATCGTCTGCTTGGGAAGGACTAATATCTTCATCTCATAGTAGGTGAGAGAGTTTTTGGGCCGAGCTGGATTTGAACCAGCGTAGACATATTGCCAACGAATTTACAGTCCGTCCCCATTAACCGCTCGGGCATCGACCCCGGAAAAATCTATTCAAATTTAGGTTTTTTGATTAGACTTATTGATCATCCATGAGCAATTTACTTTTCTAGTACCCTACCCCCAGGGGAAGTCGAATCCCCGCTGCCTCCTTGAAAGAGAGATGTCCTGAACCGCTAGACGATGGGGGCATACGTACCCAACTGCCATCATACTATGTTCATAGTATGAACAGTTTTTTGAAATTGTCAATATAATCTTAAAATTTTTATATATTAAATATTAATATAATAAATCTAAAAATAATTAGATTCAAAGGATCTTTCCGTCTTACATAATTACATCAAATTTTTTGAATAATTCATTCAAACCATTCGATATTCAATATTCAACCTATAAACGATAAAAAAAAATCCGCTCGCATTTTTTATTCATTTCGAATTTTCTTATTATTATATATAATTAATATATAAGATAAGATCAAGATTAGTTCAACTTTAAACCATAAAATAAATATCATAAAATAAATAAGGGCCCTTTTAACTCAGTGGTAGAGTAACGCCATGGTAAGGCGTAAGTCATCGGTTCAAATCCGATAAGGGGCTTTTACGGTTTTTACGGTAAAAAAAAATTCCATCATATTTAAACGGGGAATGAGAGTACTTGTTGATATTTATTAAATTTTAAATTAATATATTTTTTTATTTTTAAAGTTGAACTAATCTTCATTATATTATAAATTATAATATATAATGACTAAATAATAAAAATCGTATAC